ACCTAGAAAAATTTCTTCCTGGGTCGATGCCCGAGCGGTTAATGGGGACGGACTGTAAATTCGTTGGCGATATGCCTACGCTGGTTCAAATCCAGCTCGGCCCAATAATTCGCGCGCTCCATGAATATAGTAGAACTTATTTGTACTCCAGAAAAAAAGAAACGCCTGATCCGTAAAAAGAAAAGGAATCCTTTTTTTCTCTATCCATGTTCTCTTATTTGTTCTTTCCTATCTTTCTAACGGTCTAGATTCATGATCCTTAACTTAATTTAATCAAGGATCATGAAAGGAAAAATGGAAATTTTTTTCATTGAACAGTTGATTAGTCATTTTTTTGGCAATAAAAAAAAAAAAAAAGAACCATCGGTTACTAGTAATCTGTGTCAATCTCACTATAGTCGATATCCATGTAGATATGATATCAGTCAATATATCATTCGTGTCTTTGTTAAAACATGACGAATAGAATATTTTTCTGAAATCATTAAGAATATATATGCAATACACCTCACTGGGATTGTAGTTCAATTGGTCAGAGCACCGCCCTGTCAAGGCGGAAGCTGCGGGTTCGAGCCCCGTCAGTCCCGAATTTAATATCCGATGAATTGAGAAATTCATTTTTCTCTTTTGCGTGAAAAGGGGATAGGTAGAAAGATCTCATCCCCAGCAGGGGATCCTTTTTCTTTTGTTTTTTTACATTTAATTTATCATCAGAAAAATACGGGGATTTCATATTTTTCCGCTAGTTAAGATATATATATTGGTATAATCGGCGGTGAGGATATTAGTATATTCGACATTTTAAGAGATACTCGTCTTATTTTCTTTTTCGATTTTTTTTGATCCATAAAATGGAATACCTATATTTTTCCCGGTAGTACATACATAAATTGTATTCGTTTATTGTACGCTATACAATGAACTTAACATAATTACCTTGACAGACAGAATACTTGTCAAGCTAAACAAACGACAACCTCTTCCAGTTCCCACTTTCTTTGTTTGTATATCCTCATTGATTAATTGGAAACAATTTATCCTATCTCATTCTTATTCAAATTGCACACTGAATTTTTGATATATGGCTTCCTTCCAGCTTCAATTGAAGAAAGAGATACTAATCAAATAAAAGAAAAGACCAAGCAACGTCCCTTGTTAGAAAATTTGTGGGAACATTCTATTCGACTATTAGATCTTTTCCTTTTATATTTTGACTTCTACTTATTCTTTGAATCTGGGTGTGATCTATAGAATACCAGTTATATAATAAATATTACATAATTGTATGTATTAAGTAGAAAGTATAACGAAGGAAGAAGGTAGTTTATGGGGAAAAAAGTAGAAAAGGATGAAAAATTCAATGGGATTCCTGATCCAATAACGAATTCCATTTCGGATTTCGTATGGATAAAAGATCCTCATATGTTATACTATTCAATTCTCGACGATGAATCGATTTGATAGAGCAGATATTGTTATTCATAATATAGATCCAATTTTGTATCATCAGAATGCAATTCATCCCATTGAATTTAGAGTTACAGGAATCAAATTTCTCATCTCTATGGGATTAGATCCCGAGTTATTGCAAAGTAAAAAACAATGAGATTATGGAAGTCAATATTCTTGCATTTATTGCTACTGCACTGTTCATTCTAGTTCCTACTGCTTTCTTACTTATAATCTACGTAAAAACAGTCAGTCAAAATGATTAATTTGACTGAAACTTGAATTAGAATTATTAGGTCTTATCAATGATTGAAGAAATGAAAGAAAAGGATTCAAACTTCAAGTCTTAAATGAAATGGCCTGGATGGAATCATAAGTTTCTGAGATAGTATATGGTAGAAAGAACTCTATATAATTCTTTCTATCATAACTATCTAGTAGAGTTAGAGTATTATATTATCATATAAATATATCTTGATATAAAGTTGTATCTAGATATAGGCTTTAGTTATATAACTAATATAACTAAAGCCTATATCTAGATCAATTTACAACATTTATGTATATAGATTAGATGTATATCTAAATAGTACATTGAACATAGTAGTCCAATTTTATTTCTTTTTTCGGTACATCCACTTGTATTTGTATGGATTTCGATCACTCCAAAATCGAAGACTAACTCTTTTAATTCCTAGCTTTCTTAGAATTTTTTCATATGGATAAAGTTAAAGTCCAGCATCCTTCAAAAGAATCAATGGAGGAAAAATGGATTAGTATGGACATATACTAATCTACTATGTTTAGTATCTATGATTCTACTATAACTATATAAATAACTATAAAAAATAAAGAAAGAGGGAAACAAATTAAAGAAAAACCTGGGATTGGTTTTTTCTTGTAACATCCAAAATTCTGTTATGTTAAGAGTTGGTTTATTTTATCAAAATAGAATATATATTTATTTAGTAAGTAATAATAATTCGATTGGATTGGAAAAAATTTCCTATCATGCGTAGATTTTAGTTTCGAAATACAACTAGACTAGAGTAATTATTCATTGTTTGATTGAATGTTTAGTACTTATCTTATTACTCATTTTTTTTTTTTTTCTTATTCATTACTGTATTCCAGTAAAATTTTGAAACAAGAAGAAACATTCTTTTTATTTTTTAAGTTTCACAAAACGATCAATTAAACAATTGATACAATTCGATTATTCAATTAAATTAGTAGTACCCCTAGAGTCCACTTCTTCCCCATACTACGAGTGAAAGGGAAAATGTAAAGACTACCATTAAAGCAGCCCAAGCAAGACTTACTATATCCATATTATGTCTCCTATTTCTATGAAGGAATTATTCCATTATTGATCAATAATCATAGTGGAATCAATGGTGCAGAGTCAAAATGGAATTCTGACTTAAGTTTATTTATGAATAAATCCAATGAATTCACTCCTAAGAAGTTCCTATATTCTAAGATTTCTGGTAGAAGCGAAAAGCATCAAACACAAATATGATACACACACTTTCTTCTGAAATGAAATAGAAAAGGAATGCTCCTACCTAATAGAACATGTAGGAATAGTAAGACCTATTGTTTGTTTTGTTACCACTACTGCATAAATAAGCAAAGACATCAAAATATACTAGATAACTATCTATTAGTTACCTATACAACACCTCTATTTCCAATTTGTTCTAAGCCTTACTTACTCTTCTTCTGTGGGGCAAGAATTTGTCGAATTCCAAAAATTTTTTTGTTGATCAGGCGACACCCAGATTTGAACTGGGGATAAAGGATTTGCAGTCCCCCGCCTTACCACTTGGCCATGTCGCCAAATCCGATCGATCAAAAATGAATAAAAATGGTATCTATCCAAATTTGATTTTGAATTCTTTCTTTTTTTTTTTTTTATTGCAGCCGGTTTGTTTGTTTTTAGATTTTCTCTTTAATTAATTATATCTGAAAACATACATACACTGTTTAAAAACTCCTCTTGTCTGTCTATTCTATTGAAAAGAGAAAAAATAAATTTCCGGTTACAATTCAGGGAAAATTGGAACCATTAACTATATTACTCTGAATGAATTAGTAAAGGGTTCTTCAATTAATTTCTATCTCAAATTGTTGTGTTTCTTTAATGGCACAACAAAATCAATCCAATTTTTTTATGATTAATTAGTATCAATTTTATTGAATAATTAATCTTTTAAAATTTGAACTATAACAATCAATTATAACAACATATATGTGTATATGTAAATCCAAGAACAGAGATTGTTACACTGATATAGAGCCAAGTCTTTCTCTGATGTACATATGCCTATTCTTATAGGATATCGTCGTGATTTCATTTTTCATTGAATATATTTATCAAATAGAAGAAGTCGGAATTATGATATAGTGCAATCTGACTTCTGTTGCCCCAAGTGAAATTACGATAAAAGATGTGATATGCAGATAGATAGATAGCTATATCGGCATGAATTCAATTCAATAAACTTTTTTTTAATACTACTCCTTTTTTGATTTCGCAATTCAATTCTATAAATTCGACTAGCAAAAAAAGGAATCCGCGAATTTTTTTTGAACGTGAAATGAGTTGTGCTGGAAACTCTACACTACTCTTGATTATTCTGTCTTTATCTCATTTATAGGGATTAGATTTCTAATTCGGACTGAATCCATTTTTTGGTAACCAATGGATCATAATATCATAATAATAGGTAGAAAAGAAATTAGATCCATTTTGATATTCTATACAAGATTCCATAAGTGTCAGTGACAAAATTTTTCCAGGAATGCTTTATCAATTGATTTCCATTTGTACCTATCACAAATAAATTCGAACTTGCGTCGAAAATAAAATGTTCTTTATTCCTCCGTTTCGTCTCCGTTCGTACGTATGAAATACATACATATATGGATATGAAGTTGGTTAAAATTTCATGTAATTCAGTAAACAGAATATACATTCCATCATTGCTAAATCGAGCCGCATGGTTCGATGAATAGTGAGCCAATAATGGGATTTTTTCGATTCGATAAAAAAACTTAAAGATTAAGATGCTCCGGAATGATGGAAATGAGGGAATGTCCACAATACCTGGATTTAGTCAAATCCAATTTGAGGGATTTTGTAGGTTCATTAATGAGGGCTTAAGGGAAGAATTTCATAAGTTTCCAAAAATTGAAGATACAGATCAAGAAATTGAATTTAATTTATTTGTGGAAAGATATCAATTGGTAGAACCATTAATAAAAGAAAGAGATGCTGTGTATGAATCACTCACATATTCTTCTGAATTATATGTACCCGCGGGATTAATTTGGAAAACCGGTAGAGATACGCAAGAACAAACCGTTTTTATTGGAAACATTCCTCTAATGAATTCCCTGGGAACCTCTATAGTAAATGGAATATACAGAATTGTGATCAATCAAATATTGCAAAGTCCCGGTATTTACTACCGTTCAGAATTGGACCATAACGGAATTTCTGTCTATACCAGCACTATAATATCAGATTGGGGAGGAAGATCAGAATTAGAAATTGATAGAAAGGCAAGGATATGGGCCCGTGTGAGTAGGAAACAAAAAATATCTATTCTAGTTCTATCATCAGCTATGGGTTTGAATCTAAGAGAAATTCTAGATAATGTTTGTTACCCTGAAATTTTCTTGTCTTTCCTGAATGATAAAGAGAAAAAAAAGATTGGGTCAAAGGAAAATGCTATTTTAGAGTTTTATCAACAATTTGCTTGTGTAGGTGGGGATCCGGTATTTTCTGAGTCTTTATGTAAGGAATTACAAAAAAAATTTTTTCAACAAAGATGTGAATTAGGAAGAATTGGTCGCCGAAATATTAATCGGAGATTGAATCTTGATATACCTCAGAACAATACGTTTTTGTTACCGCGAGATGTATTGGCTGCTGTGGATCATTTGATCGGAATGAAATTTGGAATGGGTACACTTGACGATATGAATCACTTGAAAAATAAACGTATTCGATCTATCGCGGATCTATTACAGGATCAATTCGGGCTGGCTCTTGTTCGTTTAGAAAATGCAGTTCGAGGAACTATATGTGGAGCAATCCGGCATAAATTGATACCGACCCCCCAAAACTTGGTAACTTCAACTTCATTAACAACCACTTATGAATCGTTTTTTGGCCTACATCCTTTATCTCAAGTGTTGGATCGAACTAATCCATTGACACAAATTGTTCATGGTCGAAAATTGAGTTATTTGGGTCCCGGAGGGTTGACGGGACGAACTGCTAGTTTTCGGATACGAGATATCCACCCCAGCCATTATGGGCGTATTTGTCCAATTGACACGTCTGAAGGAATCAATGTTGGACTTATTGGATCCTTAGCTATTCATGTGAGGATTGGTCGTTGGGGATCTATAGAGAGTCCGTTTTATGAAATATCGGAAAGATCAAAAGAGGCACAGATGGTTTATTTATCACCAAATAGAGATGAATATTATATGGTAGCAGCAGGAAATTCTTTGGCTTTGAATCGGGGTATTCAGGAAGAACAGGTTGTTCCTGCTCGATACCGTCAAGAATTCTTGACTATTGCATGGGAACAGATTCATTTTAGAAGTATTTTTCCCTTCCAATATTTTTCTATTGGAGCTTCCCTCATTCCTTTTATTGAGCATAATGATGCGAATCGAGCTTTAATGAGTTCTAATATGCAGCGCCAAGCAGTTCCACTTTCTCGGTCCGAGAGGTGCATTGTTGGAACTGGGTTGGAACGCCAAACTGCTCTAGATTCGGGGGTTTCCGCTATATCCGAACACGAGGGAAAAATTATTTATACTGATACTCACAAGATCATTTTATCAAGTAATGGATATGCTCCTACTACTATAAGTATTCCATTAGTTATTTATCAACGTTCCAACAAAAATACTTGTATGCATCAAAAACCTCAAGTTTTGCGGGGTAAATGCATTAAAAAGGGACAAATTTTAGCGGATGGTGCAGCTACATTTGGTGGGGAACTTGCTTTAGGAAAAAACGTATTAGTAGCTTATATGCCGTGGGAGGGTTACAATTTTGAAGACGCAGTACTAGTTAGCGAACGTTTGGTATATGAAGATATTTTTACTTCTTTTCATATCCGGAAATATGAAATTCAGACTCATGTGACAAGTCAAGGACCCGAAAAAATCACTAAAGAAATACCGCATCTAGAGGCTCATTTACTCCGAAATTTGGATAGAAATGGAGTTGTGATGCTGGGATCCTGGGTGGAAACTGGCGATATTTTAATAGGTAAATTAACGCCTCAAACAGCAAATGAATCCTCGTATGCCCCAGAGGATAGATTATTACGAGCCATACTGGGAATTCAGGTATCCACTGCAAAAGAAACTTCTCTAAAACTACCTATAGGTGGAAGGGGTCGTGTTATTGATGTGAGATGGATTCAGAAAAAGGGGGGTTCCAATTATAACCCAGAAATGATTCGTGTATATATTTTACAGAAACGTGAAATCAAAGTAGGTGATAAAGTAGCTGGAAGACACGGGAATAAAGGTATTATTTCCAAAATTTTGCCTAGACAAGATATGCCCTATTTGCAAGATGGAACACCCGTTGATATGGTTTTCAACCCATTAGGAGTACCCTCGCGAATGAATGTGGGACAGATATTTGAATGTTCACTCGGGTTAGCGGGGGATCTTCTAAAGAGACATTATAGAATAGCACCTTTTGATGAAAGATATGAACAAGAAGCTTCCAGAAAACTAGTGTTTTCTGAATTATATGAAGCCAGTAAGCAAACAAAAAATCCATGGGTATTTGAACCCGAATATCCGGGAAAAAGCAGAATATTTGATGGAAGAACAGGACACCCTTTTGAACAACCCGTTCTAATAGGAAAGTCCTATATCTTAAAATTAATTCACCAAGTTGATGATAAAATCCATGGGCGTTCTAGTGGACATTATGCACTTGTTACACAACAACCCCTTAGAGGAAGGGCGAAACAGGGGGGACAGCGGGTAGGGGAAATGGAA